GACGCTTTTTTAGTTAGTGATAGTAATAGAGACAGTTATTCCATATATTTTGATATTGAAAATAAAATTTTTGAGATTGACAACGACCATTCTTTTTTGAGTGAACTAGAAAGTTTTTTTTATAGTTATCAGAATTCTAGTTATCTGAATAATGGATCTAAGAATGATGATCCCCACTATGATCGTTACATGTATGATACTAAATATAGTTGGAATAATCACATTAATAATTGTATTGACGGTTATCTTCGTTCTCAAATCTGTATTAATAGTTACATTTTAAGTGGTAGTGACAATTACAGTGAAAGTTACATTTATAGTTACATTTTTAGTGAAAATGAAAATAGTAGTGAAAACGAGAGTTCCAGTATAAGAACTAGCACGAATGGTAGTGATTTAACTATAAGAGAAAGTTCGAATGATAATGATCTCGATGTAACTCAAAAATACAAGCATTTGTGGGTTCAATGCGAAAATTGTTATGGATTAAATTATAAGAAATTTTTTAAGTCAAAAATGAATATTTGTGAACAATGTGGATATCATTTGAAAATGAATAGTTCAGATAGAATTGAACTTTCGATTGATCCAGGTACTTGGGATCCTATAGATGAAGACATGGTCTCTCTGGATCCCATTGAATTTCATTCGGAGGAGGAACCTTATAAAGATCGTATTGATTCTTATCAAAGAAAGACAGGATTAACCGAGGCTATTCAAACGGGCACAGGTCAACTAAATGGTATTCCCGTAGCAATTGGGGTTATGGATTTTCAGTTTATGGGGGGTAGTATGGGATCCGTAGTAGGCGAGAAAATTACCCGTTTGGTCGAGTATGCTACCAAGAAATTTTTACCTCTTATTCTAGTGTGTGCTTCCGGGGGAGCACGCATGCAAGAAGGAAGTTTGAGCTTGATGCAAATGGCTAAAATATCTTCCGCTTTATATGATTATCAATCAAATAAAAATTTATTTTATGTATCAATCCTTACATCTCCTACTACTGGTGGGGTGACAGCTAGTTTTGGTATGTTGGGGGATATCATTATTGCCGAACCCAATGCTTACATTGCATTTGCGGGTAAAAGAGTAATTGAACAAACATTGAATAAGACAGTACCTGAAGGTTCACAAGCAGCTGAATATTTATTCCATAAGGGCTTATTCGATCCAATTGTACCACGTAATCCTTTAAAAGGCGCTCTGAGTGAGTTATTTCAACTCCACGCCTTCTTTCCTTTGAACCAAAATGAAATCAAGTAAAGCCTTAAGTTATTTAAGTTATTAAGTTATAAAGTTAAATTATTTTTTTTGTGGCGAACAAGTATTTAGTATTTAGTTAGTTTATCGGAATCAAAGTCAAAATTCAAAGAATGGGTTTGTTTTTGGTGACATAAGATTTAATTGTAGAAAGAAATTGTAGAAAGAATTAGTAGAAAAAATCGTGCAGATAATTTTTTTTTTTTACCGCTATTCCTGATTACTAATAAGATATTCCTGATTACTAATAAGAAAACCTCTCTCAACAAGATAAAAGAGCGAGTCTTTTCTTCCGCGAAATGAAATTAGGCAAGGCAAATAAAACGAATTTCATGTTCTCTTCTTACGAATATATAATATATAAATGAAATATATAAATGAATTCTAATTCAAATATTAATATTTATAATTCGAATATAAAAAATGAAAATTTAGAGTCTTGCATATTTATTTCTATATCTCCCGAGAATCCCCATTTTTTCTGAGAATCCCTGTTCTTGGATCGGATTATAACGACTTTTTCGAGAATTTGTAAAAAACGCTTTACTTTAATTAAATATTATTAAAATTAAATATTATTAAATATTAAATTAAAATTAGAAAATCAAAATTATAAGACAAAAACAAGATAATAAAAGAAGAGTAAGAATAATACAGGATTATCATACATATCTTTCGTGTAGAAAGATGAATAAGTCCATTTATTTAGTTCTACATTTCCCGCCCTTAAATTATAATATTATTATAATATATAATAATTATTTATTATAATTATAATTATATATACTCACTTAGATATACTCGATATACTCAGTATAATTATATACGAATTATAATCATTATATAATATCTTTATAACCATAATAACAGGTAAAAACATTAATATAACAAGAAATAACAGGTACAAATATGAAATTGAGGTACCCATTTTATGACAACTTTTAACAACTTACCCTCTATTTTTGTGCCTTTAGTAGGCCTAGTTTTTCCGGCAATTGCAATGGCTTCTTTATCTCTTCATGTTCAAAAAAACAAGATTCTTTAGATCCGATGGGGCAAAATCTCATCTATTTTTTTCCCAGGCTTAGCCTTGGATCATAACATGGATATCTATTTAGTAGAATATGGTATAAGATGTGGCTGCCTCCGAACATAAATGATAAATGAAAGAGTTCGTATGCATGCGTAAACATGATATATGGGAAAATGAATTATAGCTATTTGAAAATAGATCGGGTTGGGGTGGGGGTCTGAAATAAATGTAAAGTCAATCTATCTATATGTAGATATCTATAGGGGATATATGATATGAAATATGAAAGGGATGCTATTATTTTATATTTAACCAATTCGATGAATTACTCCTAAAGTTTCGCGTCAGAATAGTGCTAGTTGATGAGAGTTACTTTGGAAACAAAAAAAAGTAAAGTCAAATTCAATTGGGTTATTCTCCCAATTCCAATAAAACGCAACTGGATCTAGTATGAGTTGGCGATCAGAACATATATGGATAGAACTTATAGCGGGGTCTCGAAAAACAACTAATTTTTGCTGGGCCTTTATCCTTTTTTTAGGTTCATTAGGGTTCTTATTGGTTGGAACTTCCAGTTATCTTGGCAGGAATTTGATATCTTTATTTCCGTCTCAGCAAATAATTTTTTTTCCACAAGGGATTGTGATGTCTTTCTATGGGATCGCAGGTCTCTTTATTAGCTCCTATTTGTGGTGCACAATTTTGTGGAATGTAGGTAGTGGTTATGATCGATTCGATAGAAAAGAAGGAATAGTGTGTATTTTTCGTTGGGGATTTCCTGGAAAAAATCGTCGAATCTTCCTCCGATTCCTTATGAAAGACATTCAGTCCATCAGAATAGAAGTTAAAGAGGGTATTTATGCTCGTCGTGTCCTTTATATGGAAATCAGAGGCCAGGGGGCCATTCCCTTGACTCGTACTGATGAGAATTTGACTCCACGAGAAATTGAGCAAAAAGCTTCTGAATTGGCCTATTTCTTGCGCGTACCAATTGAAGTATTTTGAAATGAACTGAAGAATGAATGCTTTCTTAGCCGGAGGTCAAAAACTCAAGAATTCCCCTTTTTTCTTTTTTTTTTCTTTCTATAGCATAATTTAACTAAAGTTTCTTCAGAACGCTGATTCGAACCAAAGCAAACATATACAGAACAATTATAAAACGAAACTTTTTTTTCGCAAAAATTTTTTTATGCGTATGGAAATCCACCCCACCCTTTCGGTAACAAAACAAGTAACAAATCGAAGATTTATCTCATAGATCAAAACATTTTGAAATAAGAATAAAGAATTTATCTTTTTTTTTTCGAAATATTTGATATTTTGATAGATAGAAATAAAGGGGGTTCTTTCGTCTCGAACTCCGCATAATATTCATTATAATATTCATTATAATATTCATTATTTGAAGATTTGAAGCGTACTCTATTCTTATTCTATTTCTGTATTCTTTCTAAATTCAAGGGCTAATCACTGAATCACAAATAAAAAACGGGGAATAGATTCATAGGCTCGGTGCCTTGTAATAGAACTTATGCTTGATAGAAACATTAGATCGTATAGAGCCGACAAATGAGGTGGGTTCGTTAAAAATTCACAGACGAAAAAATGGCAAAAAAGAAAGCATTCACTCCCCTTCTATATTTTGCATCTATAGTATTTTTACCCTGGTGGATCTCTCTCTCATTTAATAAAAGTCTTGAATCTTGGGTTACTAATTGGTGGAATATTAAGCAATCCGAAACTTTTTTGAATGATATTCAAGAAAAGAGTATTCTAAAAAAATTCATAGAATTAGAGGAACTCTTCTTGTTGGACGAAATGATAAAAGAATACCCGGAAACACGTCTACAAAAGCTTCCTATCGGAATCCACAAAGAAACGATCCAATTGATCAAGATGCACAATGAGGATCATATACATACGATTTTGCACTTCTTAACAAATATAATCTGTTTCCTTATTCTAAGTGGTTATTCTATTCTAGGTAATGAAGAACTTTTTATTCTTAATTCTTGGGTTCAAGAATTCCTATATAACTTAAGTGACACAATAAAAGCTTTTTCTATTCTTTTATTAACTGATTTATGTATAGGATTCCATTCACCCCACGGTTGGGAACTAATGATTGGCTCTGTCTATAAAGATTTTGGATTTACTCATAACGATCAAATTATATCTGGTCTTGTTTCCACTTTTCCAGTCATTCTAGATACAATTTTAAAATATTTGATTTTCCGTTATTTAAATCGGGTATCTCCGTCACTTGTAGTGATTTATCATTCAATGAATGACTGAAAAATGATCCACCGATCCAATTATATTATAATGTTTGTATAATGTTTGTTGCTTTGTACATAAGCAAAACATTCAAAAATTTACTTATTCTTTCTACCTATCCAGGGGAATTAGGATTTTTGCTATATTCCAGTAAAATTATTTCAGTAAATAGCAGCATTATGGATAGGGAACTATACTAGCGACCTACCTAATTTTATTGTAGAAATTTTCGAGATCAGCGGTTGGACCATGCAAACTAGAAATACCTTTTCTTGGATAAAGGAAGAGATTACTCGATTCATTTCCGTATCGCTCATGATATATATAATAAGTCGGACATACATTTCAAATGCATATCCTATTTTTGCACAGCAGGGTTATGAAAATCCACGAGAAGCGACTGGCCGTATTGTATGTGCCAATTGCCATT